TCTTACCATAAAAATGGCTGCATGTGCAGCAGCACCGACTATTAGAAATCCACCAATCCACATGTGGTGTGTGAACAAGGAAAGTTGTGTACCATAGTCAGTAGCTAGGTATGGATAGGGGGGCATAGCGTACATATGATGAGCTACAACAATAGTTGTAGAGCCTAGCATAGCTAGGTTAAGAGATAATTGAGCATGCCATGACGTTGTTAGGATTTCATAGAGACCTTTATGGCCCTGTCCTGTAAATGGGCCCTTATGAGCTTCCAAAATATCTTTCAGTCCATGGCCAATACCCCAGTTGGTCCTATACATATGACCTGCGATTAAGAAAAGAATAGCAATAGCTAAATGATGGTGCGCAATATCGCTCAACCATAGACCACCGGTTATTGGATCTAGCCCTCCGCGAAAAGTAAGAAATTCTGCGTATTTGGACCAATTCAAGGTGAAAAAGGGGGTCGCTCCTTCGGAAAAACTAGGATAAAGTTGAGCCAAAAGGTCTCGATTCAAGATAAATTCATGAGGAAGTGGTATCTCCTTAGGATCAACCCCAGCGTCAAGAAATTGGTTAATTGGTAAAGATACATGGATTTGGTGTCCCGCCCAAGAAAGAGACCCAAGTCCTAATAACCCGGCTAAGTGATGATTCAACATGGATTCTACATTTTGGAACCAGGCCAATTTGGGAGCAGCTTTGTGATAATGGAACCAACCAGCAAAAAGCATTAACGATGCAAAAATCAATGCACCGATTGCGGTACAATAGAGTTGTAATTCACTAGTTATTCCAGACGCTCGCCAAATCTGAAAAAACCCAGAGGTTATTTGGATTCCTCGGAAACCCCCACCTACATCACCATTCAATATTTCTTGACCTACTATTGGCCAAACTACCTGAGCACTGGGTCCAATGTGAGTAGGATCACTTAGCCATGCTTCATAATTGGAAAAACGGGCACCGTGGAAGTACATGCCACTCAACCAAAGAAAAATAATGGAGAGTTGACCGAAATGAGCACTAAAGACTTTTCGAGAGATTTCCTCCAAATCACCGGTATGACTATCGAAATCGTGAGCATCAGCATGTAGGTTCCAGATCCAAGTGGTAGTATCAGGGCCTTTAGCTATTGTTTTTGAGAAATGGCCGGGTCTGGCCCATTCCTCAAAAGATGTTTTTACAGGATCCCTATCCACAACAATTTTTACTTCTGGTTCCGGCGAACGAATAATCATTAAGTCCTCCTCTTTCCGGACAAGACATACAAAGAGACCTGCCAACTGTCTTTTTAGTGAACCTTTGAAAGATAGATATTATGATTAGTCCTTTTCTTTACTATCTACCGTCCTTCTATTTTTTTTTTAGTTATTCACTGGAGCAATTATATATTGAAGTCAATCCGAGGCAAGCGTTCGGATATATTATGGCATAAAGGTTAGGTGCCTAACGGACTTTGTTTATCTTGGATTTCTCCACGTAACAAAAAAACCTTTTTTTAATTTAAGAAGCTAGTGTATTTTTTTTAAGAGTATAAGTCCCTATCTATATCTACTTTCCTTGAGGATAATATAGATTTTTTTATTCGATTCCAAATTATAAGATAACTCATTAGAATTATTACTAAGAAGGCCTTGATATATTAGCAATATTTAGATTGCCTCATTTTTATTCGCTTTATTACTTCTATTCTAGACCCTATTGTTTATCCTTAACAAATAAAATCTAAAATAGAAGAGAAGAAAGGGATATAATGAAATTCTTGATTCGATCTTCCGACCTAATTTATTTGATTAATGGATCCACACCCAATACCACTCATTTTATGAAAAAAGAGAGTGGTCTTATTCAAATTCAAAGCGCTTGGTAATCTTCAACCAGTTCTGTGCTTCAATATAATTTCCCGGAGTAAGCGCTATAGCTTGTTTCCAATACTCAGCAGCTTGACCAAACCAAGCTTCCGCAATTTCCGAATCACCCTGTAGAATGGCCTGTTCTCCTCGGTCGGAATAGGCAGTTCCTTCCCCTAGAACCGTACTTGAGAGTTTCCTACCTCATACGGCTCAGAAATTTCTATCTTAATTTCCCCTATCTTAACTGAATTCGATTTCTCAAAAAGAAATCCAACTTCTTTTTGGGTTAAGCAGAACAAGTTAATTACTTAAGTTTCAAACGCTAATTTTGATCAATAATCAGTTTGATCTTGTCTCCCACCTTCAGAAAAATGAAGCATAGATAGACCTATATCCTTTGTTCGAATTTTCTGGAAGGTAACTATCTCGGTTTCATATATGAAATTTCTATAGAATCCTTGAAAAAGACTTTTTCCCATACATAAGCAAGAAAAAAGAACTTACTATCTTTGGGATCTGATACTACACCGCTGCTTAACTCCTTAGTGGATCGGCTCTATTACATAAGCGGATTCCTAAATTTTGCCCCATATCCTGGGATAAGTAAGCAGTTTTTTTAGTTGTATCGACCCAATCACTCACTAATTGATCTTTACGGTGCTTTCTCTATCAATTTGAGAACTTTATCCATAGAGTAGTATAGGCCATACTTTCTTCCTATTTGGATTCTCCTGAAGTGTCTTTCCTTCCTACAGCTGATAGGGCAAAATCGTTGTTTTGACGATCCCTATGTAGAAAGCCCTCTTTTTTTAGTATTTACTAAATAATTTGATCCTTTCCCCTTTTATTCCTTCTATAGTGGAGATAGTCGCACGTAATGACAGATCACGGCCATATTATTAAAAGCTTGTGGTAAGAAAGGGTTTCGTTCTAGTGCCCGGAAATAATATTCCAAAGCCTTTGTATGCTCTCCATTGTTTGTGTGTATAAGGCCTATGTTATACAGTATATAACTTCGATCATAGGGATCAATTTCTAGTCGCGTAGCTTCATAATAATTCTGCAAAGCTTCTGCATAATTTCCTTCGGATTGAGCCAACATCCGTTACGGTCGTTCATTCTACTCAAAAAATCTCCGTTCCAAAACCGTACATGAGGTTTTCATCTCATACGGCTCCTCCCTTCTGTACTATAGTACTAAGCGAAATAATCTATAGAATAAAAATGGAATTAGTCCCATCTCATTATTGACCGAAAGGGGCTGGTGTTTTTCCAAGAAATCTCTAGCCAACCTTCCCGCAAGAGGTTTTTCTTAACACCAATAAATTCTATTAATGCTAGAGGAAAACGATAGCTCCAAGAATTTCTTTGTTCTCAACGCCTCCTATTTAGAGGAATTAGCCACTTCAACGATCTTTGATGGTTATAGGGGTATCCAAAGTACAAACCGGATGGTGGTTTGTTATCCCAACCATTCTTCCTAACCCTGATACCGATCAGGAAAGGGCTAATTTCTAACAAAGTTTTTCTCTTGTTGATTCCTATTTCTAGGTGTAGTGCTTTTATCCCCTATGCTACCTATTGGTACTAGTAGAGTAGGATTCGCTAGCCTCTAATACAGAACCTATCCTGTAGGTATAACCTTTCGCTCAATACTCAAATCTACAATTGAAGCATCTGAGGCCGCATCAATCGAGGATACACGACAGAAGGAATTGTTAGTTCACCTCACCTTCCCCAAGCGTGGGTTTCCTTTACTCATTTTGTTCTCTCTATGCGAACTCCCCCCTCTTTTTCGTAAGACTAAGGTGTAGGTGGGGCTAAAAAAAACAAAAAAAAGATTCAAATCGCACCATCTCTATAATAAGTAAAGGCCCTTTTTTCCCCTGAGGTTGTCGGAATTATTCGCAATAAAATATTGGCTACAATTGAGGAGGTCTTATCAATGAAATTTCCATTTATACGGGATCTAGGCATAATTCCCAATCCATCCATTCTACATAGAATTCTTTTCATTCCTTCACAAAATAACATAAAAAAAAAACACATTTGATTCTTTTAAATCGATCCATATGCTCTAAATGGATAAGAGAAGTATTTCTGCTCAGTTCAAATAATCCCCTTTTCCTTCTGTTTGGACAAGAGGAAATATGAAATATTTGACTAAGATTGGATTAAATTCCACTTTCCTATTTCTCAACACCAACTTCTCTCATCAACTATTTCGCGTTTTCAAAGTCATTAATTGTGCCATACCCTATTTTTTATTTTGATTGTATAGGGCGTACCTTATGCAAACAGAATTCTAGGGTTCCTTTTTTTATTATGGAATAAGAAAAATTCTTCTAGTCTCTTTTTCTTTGGTTTGGGGAAACCCTAAACCAAAACTTTTGAGGGAGCAGAATTCCTAGTAAAAAAATACCGGATTCGTCCACTTAAATGAAAAGGAATTTTTCTATCTAATAGCACCATGGAACCCCCGAGCGGTTGCGGCTGTACCTGTACTGCAGGAATAGGAAAACTCGCTATTCACTCAGTTTATTTTCCATAATAAGTTAAGTTATGTAGGAGAGATGGCCGAGCGGTTCAAGGCGTAGCATTGGAACTGCTATGTAGACTTTTGTTTACCGAGGGTTCGAATCCCTCTCTTTCCGTTTCTCTTAATTTATCAGCATTAAGGATCACAATGTATCAAATCAAATAACAATTTATTCCAGCAATAATACAATACCTTTATTTAATAGAAACTCTCTATACCAAATTACTGTGGTATGTAAAATAGACTTGGAGGAAAGAACAAAAAACAAAAAGGAATCCTAGGGTTAGTCCATTTCTGCTAGGTGAATGGGAAATACAAATTAAGGGCTTTAGATCGATTTAGTTCGGGGAAAGGGGAGGGGAGATAAAATTCTATGAACCTTTCCTTTTTTCGTGAAGTTCAAGTCTGACGAGAGTAATATTCTACAACTAACAACTCATTTATTTTGAGACCGACCCACTTCCTATCTAGGATTTTTTTTACTAGGCCTTTATATTGCAATGTATCAATCGTCAAATGCTTTGGCAATTTCCCCGGGTCGGATGAAGCAATAGAATTTTGAACCAGACGTTTTGATCTTTGGTTATCCTTCGTAGTAATAATATCTTGGGGTTTGCAACGAAAACTTGGTATATTGACTATACGACCATTAACTAAAATATGTCTATGGTTAACTAATTGCCGGGCCTCAGGAATGGTTGAAGCCATACCCAATCGAAAAATGATATTATCCAAACGCATTTCAAGTAATTGTAGTAAAACCTGACCTGTTGACCTTTTTGCTTTTCCAGCAATATGTACATATCTAAGTAATTGTCGTTCTGTAAGACCGTAATGAAAACGCAATTTCTGCTTTTCTTGAAGACGAATACGATATTGCTCTTTTTTCCCAGAATGGAATTTCTTTTTCAGATTACTTCCGGATTTAGGTGTTTTTCTAGTGAGTCCTGGTAAAGCTCCCAGACGGCGTATTTTTTTTAAACGAGGTCCTCGATAACGGGACATGAAGACTCCTTTTTTATTTTATTGAAATTTCATTTTACACAATTAATTTCATTGTATTTACATTACAGAATACATCGAAATTAAAACTGAATTAAACTAAAAGATAAACAGAGTAAAATCTACTAAAGTACCACAAAAAATGGAATTTCATCAACATCTGAGTTTTTTGTATATATATTATTTATTTTATTGTTTTGTATCTAGCAAAACTCTAGGATAGAATGCCATAATAGATCCTGGATTCTCCATTTAATTCGGAGAAAACGAGAGATTCTTGTTCATGGAACATCGATAGAGAAAAAAGCCGACTATCGGATTTGAACCGATGACCCTCGCATTACAAATGCGATGCTCTAACCTCTGAGCTAAGTGGGCTTACATAACAGAAATAGTGTAATAAATAGAAATATGTATAGTATAGGGAATTTGTAAAATGTCAGATCTTAATTATTAATCTTAGCTATTAACTAGTTTCGAAATTCGAAGTTCTACTTCAAAAAAAAATACTAGAACTCCATAAAATAAAGTTAGATAGATTTTTTTGAACTTTCTTTTTTCTCTAATTCGCAAATCTATTTTTCTAATAGAATCTATTCCAATTTCTATATTGAATTTGATTTTAGATATTTTTAATTTGATATGGCTCGGACGAATAATCTAATACATGGAAAAGAATAAATAATATATATATATACGAAAACATAATAAAGAGAACATGCGAATTTCTTGTATTTTCAGTCCATCATTATAGACATTTTTTGAGATATTTTGTTTTTTTTTTTGATTTGTTAAGAATTTAATGATTAATATTTCACTAAGGAGAACGTAGAATCATAGCAAATGAAATTGCTAATTCTGATTAGCAAAAAAAAAGAATAAATATCAAGCGTTATAGTATAATTTTGAATACTCTAAAAAATGAACGCGGTAGGTAGGGGAGAGAAAAACTTTTGGATATATTGATTCGAATTGAATTGCAAATACATCAACGATAGAATCAATTCAATGCTAAATTGCAATAAGCAGGGTCTCTCAAATGGAGACGAATCTCTAGACTACATAGAGTAATGAATTCAACGATTCAAAAAAACTAACAGATGGATGAAATTACACAAAGAACCCGGATTTCAAAGAAAAATAAAGTGGGGATATGGCGAAATCGGTAGACGCTACGGACTTGATTGTTTTGAGCCTTGGTATGGAAACCTACTAAGTGTTAACTTCCAAATTCAGAGAAACCCTGGAATTAAAAAAGGGCAATCCTGAGCCAAATCCTTGTTTTGAGAAAACAGGCGGTTCTCGAACTAGAATCCAAAAGAAAAGGATAGGTGCAGAGACTCAATGGAAGCTGTTCTAACGAATCGAGTTAATTACGTTGTGTTGGTAGTGGAACTCCCTCTAAATTAGAGAAAGAAGGGCTTTATACATCTAATACACACGTATAGATACTGACATAGCAAACGATTAATCACAGAACTCATATCATAATATATGATCTTTAATTCTTTTTTAAAATGCAATTTGAGATTATTATGCAATAGAAAATTCATAATTTTTTTAGAATTGTTGTGAATCCATTCCAATCGAATATTGAGTAATCAAATCCTTCAATTCATAGTTTTTGAGATCTTTTAAAAAATGGATTAATCGGACGAGGATAAAGAGAGAGTCCCATTCTACATGTCAATACTGACAACAATGAAATTTCTAGTAAAAGGAAAATCCGTCGACTTTATAAGTTGTGAGGGTTCAAGTCCCTCTATCCCCAAACTATCTTTTATTCCCCAACTATAGTATTTATCCTCTTTTTTTATTAATAGGTTTAAGATTCAATGGAATACATTTCTTTTTTATTATAGTATCGGCAAGGAATGTCGATTATTAACTCGATATTTAAATATTATTAAATAGGCTTTCTTTGTACAATGCATAGGACTGCCCCCAACCCATTTCCAAATTTTGGATATTGACATAGATACAAATACTCTACTAGGATGATACACAAGAAAAGGTCAGGATAGCTCAGTTGGTAGAGCAGAGGACTGAAAATCCTCGTGTCACCAGTTCAAATCTGGTTCCTGGCACAGAAAAAAGGATCTACCGAA